CCCCGAAAACAAATTTCCTTTTTTGAACCCATTTTTAAAGAACTAAAAAAAAAAGTTATCAAATTGAAAAAGAAATGTTTTAGGGTTCTAATAATTGTAAAAGAAAGAACAAAATTCTTTCTAACTGTCTCAAAAAAAACAAAAAAATGGGTTGTTAAAAACATTCTATTTCTAAAAAAAAAAATAAAAGAACTCGCAAAAATGAACCCCATTTTATTATTTGAATTCAAAGAAATCCAAATAGATGAAGTGAGTGAAAACAAAAAAGAAAAAGATTTGCTAATCAATAATGAAATAATGGAGGAATCATCCATTAACATTCAATCTACGAATTGTACAACTTTGTCATTGACAAAAAAAAGAATACAAGATCTAACTGATAAAACAAACACAATCATAAAAAAAATACAAAAAATTCCAAAAGACAACAAAAAAGAATTTCTAAGTCCACATAGAAATATTAGTTCTACCGAAATAAGTTATGATGATGCAAGATTGAAATTTCCAAAAAAGATTTTACAGATATTAAAAAGAAGAAATGCTCGACTAATCCGTAAATCCCCCTTTTTTTTTCAATTTTTCATTGAAAGGATATCTATAAATATCTTTTTTTTTATCAATAATATTCCTAGAATAAATGAACAAGTTTTTTTTTATTTTTTTGACTCAACAAAACAAAAAATTAATAAATACAGCTTCGATAATAACTATATTTACACTAATGAAACAAATAAAAAAACAACTCAGTTTATTTCAATTATAAAAAAGTCCATTTTTAATATTAGTAATAATAAGTCACAGACTTTTTATGACTTATCCTATTTGTCACAAGCATATGTCTTTTACAAATTATCCCCAACCCTAGTTTTTCACTTTTTAAATTTATATAAGTCAAAATTAAAATCTGTCTTTCAATATAAAGGAAGATCTCTTTTTCTTAAGAATGAAATAAAAGATTCTTTTTTTGGAACAAAGGAAATAGTGCCTTCCCAATTACTACATAAGAACCCTTTCAATTCTGAAATAAATCAATGGAAAAATTGGTTCAAGAGTTCTTATCAATATGACTTATCTCAGTCTAGATTAATACCACAAAAAGCGCGAAATAGAGTAAATCAAGATGCTATAGTTCAAAATAAACATTTCAAGAAATGTGATTCAGATGAAAAAACCCGATTAATTAACTCCGAAAAACAAAAAAAAATAGAACCAGACTGGTTGCTGAATCAAAAAAAAAATGTTAAAAAACAATATAGATATGACCTTTTATCATATAATTTTATTAATTATGAAGATAAGAAAAACTCATATATTTATGGATTTCCATTACAAGTAAATCATAATCAAGAGATCTTTTCTAATTATAAGAAAGATAAACGAAAATTTTTGAATATGCTGATAGATATCCCTATATACAATTATCTAGTAGAAAAAAATATTATAGATATAAAGAAAAATCCCGATAGAAAATATTTTGATTGGATAATTCTCCATTTTTGTCTTCGAAATAAAATAGATATGGGGGCCTGGATCAATATCGATACTGACACCAACAATAATAAATATACTAAGATTCAAGCTAATAATTATCAACTAATTGAGAAAATCGATAAGAAAGGTCTTGTTTATCCCACGATTCGTCAAAATCAAGAAATCAACCCATCCAATAAAAAAAAACTTTTTGATTGGATGAGAATCAATGAAGAAATAATAAGTTGTCCCATATCAAATTTGGAACTTTGGTTTTTCCCAGAATTTTGGATACTTTATAATTCGTATAAGATTAAACCATGCACAATACCAATTAAATTGCTACTTTTAAATTTGAATGTAAATGAAAATGGTAATGAAAATAAAAGCACTGCTGGAAAGAAAAAAAGAGATATTTTTATTTCAATATTTTCAAATGAAAAAAAAGATTTTGAATTAGAAAACCAAACTGAAAGAGAAAAAGAATTTGCAGTCCAAGAAAATTTTGAATCAACTCTGTCAAACCAAGCAAAAGATATTGAAGAAAATTATGCGGTATCAAAGATGAAAAAAAATAAAAATAAAAAAAAATCCAGGAACAATATGGAAACAGGGTTTGATTTCTTACTAAAAAGATATTTGCTTTTTCAATTGCGATGGGATGGTTCTGTAAATCCAAAAATGATCAATAACATCAAAGTGTATTGTCTACTACTTAGATTGATAAACCCAAGAGAAATTGCTATAGCCTCGATTCAAAAGGGAGAAATGAGTCTGGATATTCTAATGATTCAGAATAATTTGAATCTTACCGAATTGATTAAAAGGGGAATATTACTTATCGAACCAGTTCGTCTGTCTATAATAAACGAAGGGCAGTTTATTGTGTATCAAACCATAGGTATTTCGTTACTTTATAAGAATACGTGCGCAATTAATCGAAGATACCGAGAAAAAGGCCATCTTGATAAGAAAAATTATCATGAATTCATTCCAAAAAATCAAAAGATGGCTGAAAATAGAGACACAAATCATTATGATTTGTTTGTTCCTGAAATGATTTTAGCCCCTAGACGTCGTATAGAATTGAGAATTCGAATTTGTTTCAATTCTAGGAATCGAAACGGTATTCCGAAATATACAGCGTTTTGCAATGAAAATAAGATAAAGAGTCAAGTTTTGAATACAAGCAACAGAGATAAAAATATATTAATTAAATTAAAGTTCTTTCTTTGGCCTAATTATCGATTAGAAGATTTCGCTTGTATGAATCGGTATTGGTTTGATACCAATAATGGCAGCCGTTTCAGTATGTTAAAAATACATATGTATCCGCAATTTAAAAATAAAAATTAACTAAACCGTGTACTGAAAAAAAGTAAAATAAGGATTGACTTAATTTTTCATGCTGTAGTGCATATATGAAGACAAAGAGATGCACGCATACATTGTTTTACATTCCATTATGCTTCATGATACTAATTCGAATTTAATGACATATAAATATTTATATATCTAAATAATCAAAAATTCTGATTTTATTAGTTTAATTTGAAATTTTAGGTATAATTTGTTGTCTTTTGTGAGTGCGGAAAACCATCTTTTTGTATACTTATTCGAATCCAATTTTAAAATGGATAGAATTTTTAACCAAATTAAGATTATTGTATATGACAAATAAAAAAATGAGTATTATTATTATTGATCAATAATAATATCTAGCAATAAAAATGAGGCTGGTGGGGAGAGAAGGGGGGAAGATTTCATTTTATGGTAAAAAAGTCATTCATCTCGATTATTTCTCGCAACGAAAAAGAAGAAAACGAAGAAAACAAGGGGTCTGTTGCATTTCAAATACTAAGCCTCACTAATAGGATACGCAAACTTTCTTCCCATTTGGAATTGCACAGAAAAGACTATTTATCTCAGAGGGGCCTCCGTAAAATTTTGGGAAAACGCCAAAGGCTGCTGTCTTATTTGTCAAAGAAAAACAGAATACGTTATAAAGAATTAATTAATCAGTTAGATATGCGAGAATCAAAAACACGTTAATTTGAATTTGAAATTTGAAGAGGCTTTTTGAATTATTTGATTTAGAGGCTTTTTGAATTATTTGATTTATTAGATCTTGAATTTGAATGAACTTATTTTCACTTACTTATTTTCACTTTCAGTAATTCATGAAAGAATGATTCGAGGAAAAACTTATGACTATACCAGCTACAAGAAAAGACCTCATGATAGTAAATATGGGCCCCCATCACCCATCAATGCATGGCGTTCTTCGACTCGTCGTTACTCTCGACGGTGAAGATGTTATTGACTGTGAACCGATATTAGGCTATTTACACCGAGGAATGGAAAAAATTGCGGAAAACCGAACAATTATACAATATCTTCCTTATGTAACGCGTTGGGATTATTTAGCTACTATGTTCACCGAAGCAATAACCGTAAATGGGCCAGAGTTATTGGGAAATATCCAAGTACCTAAAAGAGCCAGCTATATCAGAGCAATTATGTTGGAGTTGAGTCGTATCGCTTCTCATCTGTTATGGCTAGGTCCTTTTATGGCAGATATTGGGGCACAGACCCCTTTTTTCTATATTTTCAGAGAAAGAGAATTAGTATATGATCTATTTGAAGCTGCTACCGGTATGAGAATGATGCATAATTATTTTCGTATCGGAGGAGTAGCGGCTGATTTACCTTATGGCTGGATAGATAAATGTTTAGATTTTTGCGATTATTTTTTAACAGGAGTTACTGACTATCAAAAGCTTATTACAAGAAATCCTATTTTTTTAGAACGAGTTGAAGGAGTAGGCATTATTGGGAGAGGGGATGTAATAAATTGGGGTTTATCAGGACCAATGCTGCGAGCTTCTGGAATACAATGGGATCTTCGTAAAGTTGATCATTATGAGTGTTACGATGAATTTGATTGGGAAGTACAGTGGCAAAAAGAAGGAGATTCATTAGCTCGCTATCTAGTTCGAATTGGTGAAATGACAGAATCCATAAAAATTATTCAACAGGCTCTAGAAGGAATTCCGGGGGGGCCATATGAGAATTTAGAAATCCGATACTTTGATAGAGAAAGGAATCCAGAATGGAATGATTTTGACTATCGATTTATTAGTAAAAAACCTTCTCCTACCTTTGAATTGCCGAAACAAGAACTCTATGTGCGAGTCGAAGCGCCAAAGGGAGAATTGGGAATTTTTCTGATAGGGGATCAGAGTGGTTTTCCTTGGAGATGGAAAATTCGACCGCCAGGTTTTATCAATTTGCAAATTCTTTCGCAGTTAGTTAAAAAAATGAAATTGGCTGATATTATGACAATACTAGGTAGCATAGATATTATTATGGGAGAAGTTGATCGTTGAAATGATAATTGATACAACAGAAGTACAAGATATCAATTCTTTTTCTAGATTGGAATTTTTAAAAGAGGCGTTTGGAATTATATGGATCCTTATTCCTATTTTTACTCCTGTATTGGGAATCACAATAGGTGTACTGGTAAT